GTTAATGTAGCTTAATATATAAAGCAAAGCACTGAAAATGCTTAGACGAGCCCACCTGCTCCATAAACAAACAGGTTTGGTCCTGGCCTTTCTATTAGTTGTTAATAAGATTACACATGCAAGACTCCTCACCCCAGTGAAAATGCCCTCCAAGCCACTTAAAGGTCAAAAGGAGCTGGTATCAAGCACGCTACAAAGCAGCTCAAAACGCCTTGCTCAGCCACGCCCCCACGGGAAACAGCAGTGACAAAAATTAAGCAATAAATGAAAGTCTGACTAAGCTATATTATTGAGAACTGGTAAATCTCGTGCCAGCCACCGCGGTCACACGATTAGGCCAAACTAATAGACATACGGCGTAAAGAGTGTTTTAGAATACATAAACCAAATAAAGCCAAACCCTAACCAGGCTGTAAAAAGCTCCTGTTATTGTAAGATATCCGACGAAAGTGGCTTTAGAAAATCTGAACACACGATAGCTAAGACCCAAACTGGGATTAGATACCCCACTATGCTTAGCCCTAAACATAAAGAGTTAAAAACAAAACTATTCGCCAGAGTACTACCAGCAAGCGCTAGAAACTCAAAGGACTTGGCGGTGCCCTACACCCCCCTAGAGGAGCCTGTTCTATAATCGATAAACCCCGATCTACCTCACCAATCCTTGCTAAGTCAGCCTATATACCGCCATCTTCAGCAAACCCTAAAAAGGACAAAAAGTAAGCACAAGTATTAACATAAAAACGTTAGGTCAAGGTGTAGCCCATGGATTGGAAAGAAATGGGCTACATTTCCCCTAAGCCCGGACACATTACGAAAACCTATGTGAAAGCATATGTTAAAGGTGGATTTAGTAGTAAATTAAGAATAGAGAGCTTAATTGAATGAGGCCATGGGGCACGCACACACCGCCCGTCACCCTCCTCAAGTAAAAAATATTGACTACCTCACTAAACCCACAATATTAACATATGAGAGGAGACAAGTCGTAACAAGGTAAGTGTACTGGAAAGTGCACTTGGACAACCAAAGTGTAGCTTAAATATAAAGCACCTAGTTTACACCTAGAAGATTTCGAGTAATACTGACCACTTTGAAACTAGACACAGCTCAAAACAAACCACACAAAACCACCCAAACAAACAAAAACAAAGCATTTACAAAATTAAAGTATAGGAGATAGAAATTATATTTGACGCCATAGAGATAGTACCGCAAGGGAACTGATGAAAGAGAACTATAAGTAAAAAATAGCAAAGCTTAACTCTTGTACCTTTTGCATAATGATTCAACTAGAAAGCCTTAGCAAAAAGAATTTAAGTTAAAAACCCCGAAACCAGACGAGCTACCTAATAGCAACTTTAAGGGTGAACTCATCTATGTGGCAAAATAGTGAGACGACTTTTAGGTAGAGGCGAAAAACCTATCGAGCCTGGTGATAGCTGGTTGTCCAGAAAAGAATCTTAGTTCTAACCCGAATCTGCCTAAAATAAAAACAAATAAAATGCAGGCTTGGATTATAGTCTAAAAGGGTACAGCCTTTTAGACACGGGATACAACCCCCATTAGAGAGCAAGAATAAACAAACCACCATAGTTGGCCTAAGAGCAGCCACCAAATAAGACAGCGTTAAAGCTCAACAGCACCCACAACCCAATTCCAACTAATAACAACAAACCTCCTAACACACAAACTGGACCACTCTATTGCACAATAGAAGAGACAATGTTGATATGAGTAACAAGAAATATTTCTCCCCGCACATGTGTATATCCGAACGAATAAGTCACTGATAGTTAACAAAACGAACATACACAACTACTAGCCCACCTATCAATTGTTAGCCCAACACAGGAGTGCTACCAGGGAAAGATTAAAAAAAGTAAAAGGAACTAGGCAAATATAAACCCCGCCTGTTTACCAAAAACATCACCTCTAGCATAAAAAGTATTAGAGGCACTGCCTGCCCGGTGACCTTAGTTTAACGGCCGCGGTATCCTGACCGTGCAAAGGTAGCATAATCACTTGTTCTCTAAATAGGGACTTGTATGAATGGCCCCACGAGGGTTTGACTGTCTCTTACTTTTAATCAGTGAAATTGACATTCTCGTGAAGAGGCGAGAATAATACAATTAGACGAGAAGACCCTATGGAGCTTTAATTAACCGACCCATAAAATGCATCAACCACCCACAGGGCATAACCCCCTTTTTACTGAGTCGGTAATTTAGGTTGGGGTGACCTCGGAGTACAAATAAACCTCCGAGAAAAACAATCTAGACACACAAGTCAAAATCAACATAACACACTGATCCGCTACAGCGATCAACGAAATAAGTTACCCTAGGGATAACAGCGCAATCCTATTTAAGAGTCCATATCGACAATTAGGGTTTACGACCTCGATGTTGGATCAGGACATCCCAATGGTGCAGCAGCTATTAATGTGTTCGTTTGTTCAACGATTAAAGTCCTACGTGATCTGAGTTCAGACCGGAGTAATCCAGGTCGGTTTCTATCTATTCTAAAGTCCCTCCCAGTACGAAAGGACAAGAGAGACAGGGCCCACTTAAATTAAGCGCCCTAAAACAACAGATGAATTCATCTTAATCACACTATATACAAAAACCCCCAAGAACAGGGGCTCGGTTAGAGTAGCAGAGACCGGTAATTGCATAAAACTTAAGCTTTTAAAATCAGAGGTTCAACTCCTCTCTTTAACAATAACATGCATCTTGTAAATCTAATATCCACTATTATTCCTATTCTACTAGCCGTAGCATTTCTAACCCTCTTAGAACGCAAAATCCTAGGTTACATGCAGCTTCGAAAGGGGCCCAATATCGTAGGACCCTATGGTCTCCTCCAACCAATCGCAGACGCAATTAAGCTGTTCATTAAAGAACCAATACAACCACTAACATCTTCACCCACCCTATTTATTATCGCACCCACCCTAGCACTGTCTCTAGCACTAACCATATGGATCCCACTACCAATACCGCACCCACTAGTTAACATAAACTTAGGCGTACTATTCATATTAGCACTCTCAAGCCTCGCTGTCTATGCTATCCTATGATCAGGATGAGCCTCAAACTCAAAATACGCACTGATCGGTGCTCTACGAGCAGTAGCCCAGACAATCTCTTATGAAGTAACCCTGGCCATCATTATCTTGTCCATCTTGCTTATAAGCGGCTCTTTCTCACTATCAACACTAATTATCACTCAAGAACACACTTGACTAGTTATCCCATCGTGGCCCCTAGCTATAATATGATTTATCTCGACCTTGGCGGAAACTAACCGGGCACCTTTCGACCTAACAGAAGGAGAATCAGAGCTGGTCTCAGGTTTTAACGTAGAATACGCCGGAGGCCCTTTTGCCCTTTTTTTCCTAGCAGAATATGCCAACATTATTATAATAAACACATTCACAACTATTCTACTCCTGGGTGCACACAACAACCTGATATTCCCAGAACTATTCACCATTAACCTAATAACTAAAACACTTCTACTCACAATGGTCTTTCTGTGGGTTCGAGCGTCATACCCTCGATTCCGATATGACCAATTAATACATCTCTCATGAAAAAGTTTCCTCCCTCTCACCTTGATACTGTGCATGTGGCATGTATCTCTACCAATCACCCTAGCAAGCATCCCACCCATGACATAGAAATATGTCTGATAAAAGAGTTACTTTGATAGAGTAAATCATAGGGGATTTACCCCCTTATTTCTAGAGTTATAGGGATTGAACCTACTCTTAAGAACCCAAAAATCTTCGTGCTACCCAATCTACACCAAACTCTAAGTAAGGTCAGCTAATTAAGCTATCGGGCCCATACCCCGAAAATGTTGGTTTACACCCTTCCCGTACTAATTAACCCCCTAATCTTCTCACTAGTCACGGCAACAATAATATCAGGAACCTTAATGGTTATAATGAGCTCACACTGATTTATAGTCTGAGTAGGATTTGAAATCAACATATTAGCCATAATCCCCCTACTAACAAAGCAACATAACCCCCGATCTACAGAAGCAGCAACCAAATATTTCCTGACACAAGCAACCGCCTCCATGATCCTAATAATGGCCGTAATCACAAACCTACTACACACTGGCCACTGATCCGTTACAAAAACAATTGACCCAGCAACATCAGCTATAATGACAATAGCCCTAACAATGAAACTAGGGCTAGCTCCATTTCACTTCTGACTGCCAGAAGTGGCCCAAGGCATCCCACTATCATCCGGCCTAATCCTGCTAACATGACAAAAACTAGCACCCCTGTCAGTTCTATATATGACCATACCCCTTATAAACACAACACTCCTCACAACCATATCTCTACTATCAATCGCAGTAGGGGGCTGGGGGGGATTAAACCAAACACAACTACGTAAAATCATGGCCTATTCATCCATTGCCCATATAGGATGAATGACCTCAGTACTAACCTATAACCCCACTATAACACTATTAAACCTATACATTTATATTCTCATAACACTCACAACCTTTATATTACTAATACAAAGCTCAGCCACCACAACAACTCTGATGTCCCGCACATGAAACAAAGCACCCCTGATCACAATAATACTCCTAATCACAATACTATCTTTAGGAGGCCTACCCCCATTAACTGGCTTCCTACCAAAATGACTCATCATTCAAGAAATAGTAAAAAACAACAGTATTATCATACCAACATTAATAGCCCTCTTATCTCTACTGAGCCTGTATTTCTATATACGAATCGCATACACCACATCTCTAACAATATTCCCGACAGCTAACAATATAAAAATCAACTGACAACTTAAACCCACAAAACAAACAACATGCCTACCACTAATAATTATTACCTCAACCCTCATACTCCCAATATCACCACTAATACTGATTCTAGAGTAGAGGTTTAGGTTATTCAGACCAAGGGCCTTCAAAGCCCTAAGAAGATATGCAATATCTAACCCCTGTTATCTAAGGACTGCAGGACTCCATCCTACATCAAATGAACGCAAATCAATCACTTTAATTAAGCTAAGCCCTTACTAGATTGATGGGACTCAAACCCACGAAAACTTAGTTAACAGCTAAACACCCTAGACAACTGGCTTCAATCTACTTCTCCCGCCGAAAGAAAAAAAAGGCGGGAGAAGCCCCGGCAGGATTGAAGCTGCTTCTCTGAATTTGCAATTCAGTGTGTATTACACCACAGAGCCTGGCAAAAAGGGGACTCCCACCCCTGTTATTAGATTTACAGTCTAATGCCTACTCGGCCATTTTACCTATGTTCGTCAATCGATGATTATTTTCAACAAACCACAAAGATATCGGCACCCTTTATCTTTTATTTGGTGCCTGAGCTGGGATAGTGGGCACTGCACTTAGTCTGCTAATCCGTGCCGAACTGGGTCAACCCGGGGCTCTATTGGGCGATGATCAGATCTACAATGTGATCGTTACTGCACATGCCTTTGTGATAATTTTCTTCATAGTCATGCCTATTATAATTGGGGGGTTCGGAAATTGATTGATCCCACTAATAATTGGGGCTCCTGATATAGCCTTTCCCCGAATAAACAACATAAGCTTTTGACTCCTCCCTCCCTCCTTTTTACTACTCTTAGCTTCCTCCACAGTAGAGGCCGGAGCAGGCACAGGGTGAACAGTCTATCCACCCTTAGCGGGAAACCTTGCCCACGCTGGGGCCTCTGTTGATCTAGCTATTTTCTCATTACATTTGGCCGGTGTTTCTTCAATTTTAGGGGCGATTAATTTCATTACTACTATCATCAACATGAAACCCCCCGCCCTATCTCAATACCAAACACCACTGTTTGTTTGATCTGTTCTAATTACAGCGGTTCTTCTTCTTCTTTCACTCCCTGTTCTAGCTGCTGGGATTACTATGTTATTAACAGACCGAAACCTGAATACGACCTTCTTTGACCCTGCTGGGGGAGGAGATCCGATCCTGTATCAACATCTATTCTGATTTTTTGGTCACCCAGAGGTTTATATTTTAATTCTACCTGGCTTCGGCATTATTTCTCACATTGTTACCTACTATTCGGGGAAAAAAGAACCCTTTGGGTATATGGGAATAGTGTGGGCCATAATATCTATTGGGTTTTTAGGGTTCATTGTATGAGCTCACCACATATTTACAGTGGGCCTAGACGTAGACACCCGAGCCTACTTCACCTCTGCCACTATAATTATTGCCATTCCCACGGGGGTCAAGGTTTTCAGCTGATTGGCCACCCTTCATGGTGGAAACATTAAATGATCCCCCGCCATGCTTTGGGCCCTAGGTTTTATTTTCTTATTTACAGTGGGCGGCCTAACGGGTATTGTACTCGCCAACTCCTCTCTTGACATTGTCCTCCATGACACCTATTATGTAGTAGCCCACTTTCACTATGTCCTGTCTATGGGAGCTGTGTTTGCCATTATGGGGGGTTTTATTCACTGATTCCCTTTATTCTCAGGGTATACAATAAGCACAACCTGAGCAAAAATCCACTTTTTAATTATATTTGTGGGAGTTAACATAACTTTTTTCCCTCAACACTTCCTAGGGCTATCGGGAATACCACGACGCTACTCAGACTACCCAGACGCCTATACAACTTGAAACACGGTATCCTCTATAGGCTCTTTCATCTCACTTACAGCTGTTGTATTAATAATTTTCATAGTCTGAGAGGCGTTTGCATCCAAACGTGAAGTTATAATAGTAGAATTACCTACAACAAACCTCGAGTGACTTCATGGATGCCCCCCTCCTTACCACACGTTCGAGGAGCCCACGTATGTAGGCCACAAATAAAGCCAGCCCAAGAGAGGAGGGATTCGAACCCCCAAAGATTGGTTTCAAGCCAACATCATAGCCATTATGTCTCCCCTAACAAGTGAGATATTAGTAAAATTTACGTAACCTTGTCAAGGTTGAATTACGGGCGGAACCCCTGTATATCTCCATGGCTTACCCATTCCAGCTTGGGTTTCAAGATGCAACATCACCGATTATGGAGGAACTACTAAGTTTTCATGACCATGCTTTAATAATTGTTTTTCTAATCAGCTCTCTTGTACTATACATTATCTCACTTATACTAACAACTAGCCTAACTCACACCAGCACAATAGATGCACAGGAGGTAGAAACAATCTGAACAATCCTGCCAGCTATTATTTTAATTTTAATTGCCCTACCCTCATTGCGAATCCTGTATATAATGGACGAAATTAATAACCCCTCGGTAACCATCAAAACCATAGGTCACCAATGATACTGAAGCTATGAGTATACAGACTATGAAGACCTAACATTTGACTCTTACATAATCCCAACTCAAGAGCTGGCCCCCGGACAACTTCGCCTACTTGAAGTCGACAATCGAGTGGTACTACCCACAGAATTAACGGTACGAGTACTAATTTCATCAGAAGATGTATTACACTCCTGAGCTGTTCCCTCCCTAGGATTAAAAACAGACGCCATTCCAGGGCGACTTAACCAAACAACCCTCCTATCCACTCGACCGGGATTATTCTACGGGCAATGCTCTGAAATCTGCGGATCTAATCATAGCTTTATACCCATCGTCCTCGAAATAGTACCCTTAAAATACTTCGAAAAATGGTCCTCATCAATGCTCTAATTTCACTGAGAAGCTAATCAGCGATAACCTTTTAAGTTAGAGATTGGAAGCCTTGATCTTCCCTCAGTGGTATGCCACAGCTAAACACATCAACTTGGCTCATTACAATTATATCTACAATCTTAACACTATTTATCATATTCCAACTGAAAATCTCAAAGTACTACTTCTATTCAAACCCCGAGCCCACTACTATCAAATCACGAAAATACACAACTCCTTGAGAAACAAAATGAACGAAAATCTATTTGCCTCATTCATTACCCCTACGATAATAGGTCTACCTATTGTTGTTCTCATCATTATATTTCCCTCAATCCTTTTCCCATCAGCAACACGACTGATCAACAACCGGCTAATTACAATACAACAGTGATTGATTCAGCTGACCACAAAACAGATAATGTCTATCCACACTAAAAAGGGCCAAACCTGAGCACTAATATTAACCTCATTAATTATATTTATTGGCTCCACAAACCTGCTAGGTCTTCTACCGCACTCATTCACCCCAACTACCCAGCTATCAACAAACCTTGGCATGGCAATCCCCCTTTGAGCGGGCACAGTAATCCTGGGCTTTCGTTATAAGACAAAAGCATCATTAGCACATTTCCTACCTCAAGGCACACCACTACCTCTAATCCCCATACTCATCATTATCGAAACAATTAGCCTTCTTATTCAACCCATAGCACTAGCAGTACGACTCACAGCAAACATTACTGCAGGACACTTATTAATTCATCTCATTGGGGGAGCAACCCTGGCTTTAATGGATATTAGCATAACCACTGCCTCTATTACATTTATTATTCTTGTACTACTAACAGTGCTAGAGTTCGCTGTAGCCCTAATTCAAGCATACGTGTTTACCTTACTAGTCAGCCTCTACTTACACGATAATACCTAATGACCCACCAAACCCATGCTTACCATATAGTCAACCCTAGCCCCTGACCTCTAACAGGAGCACTATCGGCCCTTCTCCTAACCTCGGGTTTAGTAGTATGGTTCCACCTTGGCTCTACCACGCTATTATCAATTGGCCTAGTCACCAACACACTAACCATATACCAGTGATGACGTGACATTGTTCGAGAGGGCACATTCCAAGGTCATCACACACCAATTGTACAAAAAGGCCTTCGCTACGGAATAATCTTATTTATTGTCTCAGAAGTTTTCTTCTTTTCAGGCTTTTTCTGAGCTTTTTATCACTCAAGCCTGGCTCCCACTCCAGAACTAGGAGGATACTGACCTCCAGCAGGAATCACCCCCCTAAACCCGATAGAAGTACCCCTTCTCAACACATCCGTACTACTGGCCTCAGGGGTTTCCATCACATGAGCCCACCATAGTTTAATAGAAGGTAACCGAAAACACATAATACAAGCACTACTTATTACTATTCTCCTGGGCTTGTATTTTACCGCACTACAAGCCTCCGAATATTATGAAACACCATTCACCATCTCAGATGGAGTTTATGGGTCCACCTTTTTCATAGCCACAGGATTCCACGGTCTACATGTTCTCATTGGAACCACATTCCTTATTGTATGTTTCCTGCGTCAATTAAATTTTCACTTTACACCCACACACCACTTCGGATTTGAGGCCGCAGCCTGATATTGACACTTCGTGGACGTTGTATGATTATTCCTATATGTATCCATTTATTGATGAGGCTCTTATTTTTTTAGTATTAGTTAGTATAGCTGACTTCCAATCAGCAGGACTTGGTAGACCCCAAGAAAAAATAATAAATTTCATACTAACAATATTCGTCAACACCCTACTGGCTTCACTGTTAGTAACAATTGCATTCTGATTACCCCAAATAAACACCTATGCTGAAAAATCAAGCCCATATGAGTGCGGATTTGACCCCATAGGATCCGCCCGCCTCCCCTTCTCAATAAAATTCTTCCTAGTAGCCATCACTTTTCTATTATTCGATCTGGAAATCGCACTCCTACTGCCCCTGCCATGGGCCTCCCAGACCAATAAACTAATAGTCATACTATCTATATCCATATTCCTAATCACATTATTAACCCTCAGCCTGGCCTATGAGTGGATACAAAAGGGGCTAGAGTGGTCTGAATATGATAATTAGTTTAAATTAAAACAAGTGATTTCGACTCATTAGACTATGATTATACCTCATAATTATCAAGATGTCCCTAACCTATACAAATGTAATACTAGCATTCACTATATCCTTCGTAGGTTTACTTATATACCGATCCCACTTAATATCATCCCTCTTATGCCTAGAGGGATTAATACTTTCCCTATTTGTCCTAATAACCATAACAACCCTTACCACCCACATAACCCTAGCCAATATGATACCCATCATTATGCTAGTATTCGCTGCGTGCGAAGCAGCACTTGGTTTGTCTCTCCTGGTAGCTGTGTCTAATACATATGGCACCGACTACGTGCAAAATCTCAACCTACTCCAATGCTAAAAACTATTCTACCCACAATAATACTGATTCCCCTGACATGATTATCAAAAAATAACATACTATGAATCAATTCCACAATACATAGTCTAATAATCAGTATGACATGCCTACCCTTGATAAATCAATTCTGCGACAACAGCCTAAACCTATCATCAATATTTTTCTCTGATTCCCTATCAGCCCCCCTATTAATACTAACGACCTGACTTCTTCCACTCATAATTATCGCCAGCCAAAACCACCTTTCCTGCGAGCCCCTTGTACAAAAAAAACTATATATCACAATAATAGTATCCCTTCAAGTATTCCTCATCATAACATTCTCCGCTACAGAATTAATGTTATTTTATATCCTATTTGAAGCCACACTACTGCCCACCCTCGTTATAATCACCCGATGGGGAAATCAAACAGAACGACTGAACGCCGGAATCTACTTTCTATTCTACACCCTAGCCGGCTCGCTGCCCCTGCTAGTCGCATTGATTTATATACAAACAACAACAGGCTCACTGAGCCTCTTATTAACCCAATACTGAATCAACCACTCATCTAACATGTGGGGCAATTCAGTCCTATGATTAGCGTATATGATGGCATTTATAGTAAAAATGCCCCTATACGGCCTACACTTATGACTACCCAAAGCCCACGTAGAAGCCCCAATTGCAGGCTCCATAGTGCTAGCAGCCATTTTGCTGAAATTAGGGGGATATGGGATACTGCGAATCACCCCTATCCTAAGCCCCTCTGTAAATTTCATAACATATCCCTTCATGCTGTTGTCCTTATGAGGAATAATCATAACTAGCTCCATTTGCCTACGCCAAACAGACCTCAAATCACTAATCGCTTACTCCTCTGTAAGCCATATAGCACTAGTCATTGTAGCAATCCTAATCCAAAGCCCCTGAAGCTTTATAGGAGCCACTGCACTAATAATCGCACACGGATTAACATCCTCAATGCTATTCTGCTTGGCAAACTCTAACTACGAGCGAACCCACAGCCGAACTATATTACTGGCCCGGGGTTTACAAATAATCCTCCCACTCATAGCGACCTGATGATTAATAGCAAGCCTAATAAACCTAGCCCTACCACCATCTATTAACTTAATCGGAGAGTTATTTGTAACCATAGCCACATTCTCATGATCCAACTGATCTATCATACTCTTAGGGATCAACATTGTTATCACCGCCCTGTACACATTTTATATGTTAATTATAACTCAACGAGGAAAATATACCTACCACATTCACAACATTAAGCCCTCCTTTACCCGAGAAAACGCCCTCATGGCACTCCACTTAACACCCCTAATTCTATTAATAACCAAGCCACAAATCATTCTGGGAACACTTTACTGTAAATATAGTTTAATAAAAACCTTAGACTGTGAATCTAACAACAGAAAGCATAACTTTCTTATTTACCGAAAAAGTATGCAAGAACTGCTAACTCATGCACCCATATCTAAACATATGGCTTTTTCAAACTTTTAAAGGATGGTAGTTATCCATTGGCCTTAGGAGCCAAAAAATTGGTGCAACTCCAAGTAAAAGTTATGAACCTGTTTTCAACCACAATACTCTTATCACTAACAATATTAACCCTCCCCCTCGTGACCAACAACAATAAAACCCCAAGCCACAGCAACTACCCAGAGTACACCAAAACAATAATCTCCTATTCCTTTGCGATAAGCCTAATCCCGACTATTATATATATCCAATCAGGGCAAGAGACAATAATCTCAAACTGACATTGAATAACAATCCAAACGATAAAACTAAGCCTTAGCTTCAAGTTGGATTTTTTCTCCATAATATTTGTACCCACTGCCCTATTCATTACCTGATCCATTATAGAATTTTCAATATGATATATACACTCTGACCCCAATATTAATCGATTCTTTAAGTACCTATTAACATTCCTGATTACAATACTAATTCTAGTTACCGCCAACAACATCTTCCAACTATTCGTTGGTTGAGAGGGAGTGGGCATTATGTCTTTTCTACTCATCGGGTGATGGTATGGCCGAACAGATGCAAACACAGCCGCACTCCAAGCTATCCTATACAACCGAGTGGGAGATATTGGATTCCTTCTGTCCATAGCGTGATTCATAGTCAACTCAAACTCGTGAGAACTTCAACAAATCTTTGCTCTAAACATAGAAGGGACCACCCTACCTGCAATAGGATTACTACTGGCCGCCGCCGGAAAATCAGCCCAATTTGGCCTACACCCGTGACTCCCTTCCGCTATAGAAGGCCCTACACCGGTCTCAGCCCTATTACACTCTAGCACAATAGTAGTTGCAGGCATCTTCCTACTCATTCGTTTCCACCCTATTCTAGGAGAAAATAAACTCGCCCAAACAACAGCCCTATGCTTGGGAGCCATTACCACACTCTTTACGGCCATCTGTGCTTTAACTCAAAACGATATTAAAAAGATTGTTGCCTTCTCTACCTCAAGCCAGCTAGGCCTCATAATAGTCACAATCGGCATCAACCAGCCTCAATTAGCATTTCTCCACATCTGCACACATGCCTTTTTCAAAGCCATACTATTCTTGTGCTCTGGTTCCATCATCCATAACCTGAATGACGAACAAGATATCCGAAAAATAGGGGGCCTGTTTAAACCCCTGCCCTTTACAACCACTGCCCTAATCATCGGGAGCCTGGCATTAACAGGAATGCCCTTTTTAACAGGTTTTTACTCAAAAGACCTGATTATTGAAGCCGCCAATGTGTCTTATACAAACGCCTGAGCCCTATTGATTACCCTTGTCGCCACCTCACTAACAGCCGTGTACAGCACCCGCATTATCTTTTTTGCACTACTAGGAAAACCACGATCTTCCCCCACAATACTGATTAACGAAAACAACCCCCTATTAATCAACCCTATCACACGCCTACTAGTCGGCAGCATCTTTGCTGGATTTGTCATCTCTAACAATATCAGCCCCTCAACTGTACCCCAAATAACCATGCCCCCTTATCTAAAAATCACCGCTCTTGCAGTAACCCTATTAGGATTTACCCTAGCCCTAGAACTCAGCCATATGACACAAAACCTAAAACACAAAACCCCAACTCCCCCTTATAAATTTTCAACCCTCTTAGGATATTACCCTCTAATCATACACCGAATCAACCCAACAATAAACCTACTCCTAGGCCAAAAACTAGCCAACATAATCATAGACCTGACCTGATTAGAAAAAACAGCACCCAAATCAATCTCTAAGGCCCAACAAACTTCCTCAATTTTGGTATCAAACCAAAAAGGAATAATTAAGCTCTACGCCCTCTCCTTCCTACTCACTATACTAATTACCACACTTACTCTTAATTTCCTCGAGTAACCTCCAAAATAATCACCACACCAATAAACAGGGATCAACCTGTAACAACCACCAGTCAACTGCCGTAACTATATAAAGCCGCAACCCCCACCGCCTCCTCGCTAAAAAATCCCAAGTCCCCTGTGTCATAAATAGCTCAGTCTCCAATCTCTTTAAATTCTAAAGACAACCCAAAACCTCCATCAACCAAAGCAAACAACACCAACACAAACTCAACAGCCAAACCAACAACAAAACCCCCAAACACAATTGCATTAGATACTCACACCTCAGGATATTGCTCCATAGCCATGGCCGTAGTGTACCCAAAAACTACAAGCATACCACCCAAATAAATTAAAAACACCATCAATCCTAAAAAAGAACCACCAAAACTCACAACAATACCACAACCGACCCCACCACTTACAATTAACCCAACCCCCCCATAAATTGGGGACGGCTTCGAAGAAAACCCAGCAAAACCAACCACAAAGATAATACTCATAATAAACACAATATAAGTCAACATTATTCCTACATGGATATATCCACGACTAGTGACACGAAAAATCACCGTTGTATTTCAACTATAAGAACAACCAATGACCAACATTCGAAAATCCCACCCCTTAATAAAAATTATCAACGACTCCTTCATCGACTTGCCCACCCCTTCAAACATCTCTTCATGATGAAACTTCGGGTCCCTCTTAGGTATTTGTCTAGTACTACAAATTTCAACGGGAATTTTCCTAGCCATGCACTACACATCAGACACCGCAACAGCCTTCAACTCTGTCACCCACATCTGTCGAGACGTCAATTATGGTTGAGTACTGCGATATCTCCACGCCAACGGGGCCTCCATATTTTTCATCTGCCTTTATCTCCATGTCGGCCGAGGTCTTTATTATGGATCCTACCTGTACAAAGAGACCTGGAACGTTGGAGTTATCCTACTATTTGCCACAATAGCAACCGCTTTCATGGGATATGTGCTCCCATGGGGCCAAATGTCTTTTTGAGGAGCAACAGTCATCACTAATCTCCTGTCAGCAATCCCATATATTGGAACCGACCTTGTAGAGTGGATCTGAGGCGGGTTTTCTGTAGACAAAGCCACCCTAACCCGATTTTTTGCCTTCCACTTTCTCCTGCCTTTCATTATCTCAGCAATAGTAATAGTACACCTCCTATTTCTACACGAAACGGGCTCTAATAACCCAATGGGCATCCCCTCTAACATAGACATAATCCCCTTTCACCCCTACTACACCATCAAAGACCTCCTAGGACTCCTAGCTATAATCACAGTCCTATTGACCCTAGTCTTATTCTCCCCAGACATATTAGGAGACCCGGACAACTACACACCGGCCAACCCACTAAGCACCCCTCCCCATATTAAGCCAGAATGATACTTCCTATTTGCATATGCAATTCTACGATCAATCCCCAACAAACTAGGCGGAGTATTAGCACTTGTCCTCTCAATCCTAATCCTAGTTATTATCCCCATACTCCACACCTCCAAACAACGAAGCATGATCTTCCGCCCCCTAAGCCAATGCTTATTCTGATTACTAGTGGCAGACCTCCTAACCCTAACATGAATCGGAGGACAGCCCGTTGAACAACCATACATCATCATCGGACAATTAGCATCCATTCTTTACTTTACAATCATTATCGCACTAATACCTCTAGCAAGCCTCGCAGAAAATCGCCTATTAAAATGAAGAGTCTATGTAGTATAATTAATTACATTGGTCTTGTAAACCAAAAAAGGGGAAAAATATTCCCCCAAAGACTCAAGGAGAAGACACAAGCCTCACCATCAGCACCCAAAGCTGATATTCTAATTAAACTACCCCTTGAAGCGGTGTAATACAAACTAAACCACAACACCGCCATGTGTTATTGTGCATAAAAACCCCCTCCACATGAGAGAATCAGGCAATACATATTAATGTAACAACCACATAACACATAACATGCATAATTATACATAAAATTCCAGCCCACATGAATAAGCAAGCACGTAATATAAATGCCTAAGTTACATAATACATGAAATGTGTATCGTACATGAATTTATTGTCCCCATGGATATTAAGCAAGTACATATATATATATATATTACATTATACATATAATGTGTTATCGTACATACCCCATCCAGCTACGTCTAACTCACAACAACACGGATATCCACAACCACAGCTACTCACACAACTTACCTACCTCCGTGAAACCATCAACCCGCCCAATACGCACTACCCTTCTCGCCCCGGGCCCATAACATGTGGGGGTTTCTATCCTGGGTCGTAAACGGCATCTGGTTCTTACTTCAGGTACATAATATTAAGGTCGCCCATTCGTTCCTCTTAAATAAGGCATCTCGATGGATTCATGACTAATCAGCCCATGTCGCGGCATAACTGTATTGCCATGCCCCTGGTATTTTTTAATTTTGGGGGATGCTTGGACTCAACACTGGCCGTCAAAGGCCCTGACCCGGTGCTAGACCTCCAGCTGGGCTTGGTATGCACATTCTTTACCCACATAATGAGGATCGGGACATACTTTCAATGATGCAGAGGACATATTTCATCAGTAATCTAAGGATTAATTTTATTGTCAGAGTACGTAGTCCGCATTAAATTTTCACGACCGAGCAATACATCCAACTCGAACCCCCCGTCAAACCACAACACGCCCCACTAAACAAGACACACTGAACCCCAACAAACCCAAAAACCCGGACCACCCCGCCTCAAAAACTAGCCCACAACTAAAACCCAGGCATCCCCAAACCAATTGTGCCCTAGTACCCCACTCTAAAAACATAAAATCCTTAGACGAGTAGGCCCAAACCCACAGACATAGCT